AATAATTTCGCGAACTCGCATTTTAAATCTTTCTACTGATTTATCAGAAGGCACGATCCGTAACCAGTGTTTTCCGGGCATATTGACATTAGCCTTCCAAGAGTAGTTCATTCCCAGGAAATCAAACCCTTCCGAGTATGGATTAACCACTTTTGATTTCACCGGATGGAGAGCTAGTCCACGTTCGGCGAGGAATAAACTGATAGCAGGAATAATAAAGTTGTTGAAGAGCCAGAGTTTACTTGGCCCCATCACCACAAAATCGTCCGCATATCGAACTACCCGCATTTGGGGTAGATACACTTGGTATTTGCCAATAGAGTCCATAATCACTTGTTGCAGACCGTCCAGCACGAAGTTCCCTAGCATGGGAGAAATAATTCCCCCTTGCGGAAATCCCCGATCGGTATCGATCTTGTTACCACCGTCTATTGCACCAGCAGTAAGGATAGATCGTAACACGTCCCGGTTCATAGGAACGTTCGCCAGTAGCCAGTCATGGCTAACTGTATCAAAGAATTTGGAAATATCCGCATCAAAGACTAGCTGTGGTCGTGGTACAGATAACAGAGCTGATTTCAGAGCCGCCGAAGCGTCTCGTGTACCAAGCCCTTTTCGGAAACCGAAGCTACCTGTATCAGCTCGCACTTCAGAGATCGGTAGAAGAGCCATGGCATATAGTGCTTGCACAGCACGGTCGAACGCAGTGGGAATACCCAGAGGACGCAGTTCATCAGTACCCGGACCTTTAGGGATCATCACTCGCAGAACGGGTGATGCTTTATATGACCCAGGGTTTGAAGTCACTTTGCCAAGTTCTTGCGCCGCTGTTGCTACGCCAATAGTTGTGTTCGGGATGATTTTACCATCCACTCCAGGAGTTTTACCTCCGCTGGAACGTGCTACCTGTTTCGCCGCAAGCATACGTGCCGCCCAGCTATTCACCAGGATACGTTGTAGTTCCATCACTCGATCCATTTTACCTAATTTGTAAGCCGTCGCGATTTTGAATTGCAGGTGTCTCACAACTCGACTCGCTTGTTGATAATTGAATGGTTTAAATAGGTTTCGGAATTTGTTAGTAACTGTAAATATATTGTTTATCCTGTTGATCGTTATTGCCAAGAGTACCAATACCTGTTAAGGGTAGGGTGTCAGCCTTCTTAACAGTGCCCCAACCAAAGAGCTGTATATGATAATCACCTTGACCTTCACAGACCACCAGTTCGATTATACATTGGGGAGTCCGAGATTTATCGTTGCCAATAAATCCTTTCATACCAATGCAAATCTAACCACTCAGTGTTATTCACTGGATACCTGCCGTAGGCGAGATACCGAGAAACTCGAATTTTCCCGAGGTTTTGTTTATGTTACCATGTTAACTCATGGTATTGAAACTCTTGCGAGTATTCCAACGGACAACTATCGAGTCAATTGCCCCCATAAAAATTTAATAAACGCTATACTATAGTTACCTTCAAAGACTAAAATGATTCCTATCATGGGCACTCTAAATTCTCCGTAAAAATACGGCATACCCTCGTGAGTGTCCCCCATCCAAGATGCAATTCAATGTCCCGACTGAGACTACCGTATCGTAAGTCAGCCACCTTTCAGTGTAGATCATTGCCTGGGGAGTAAGTAAGTGAAACCTACTCCGAAGGCATACATCCTATCTCGATACATTACATATCGAGCCTTTGCTTTTTACGTCCTCTTCTACCCTCTTTGCATATACTATCCCTTCACCGGTATTACTCCGACTATAGATAGCTACCTCTCCTAAGAGTAGGAGCAAATAGGGCTTACCCTTCTTACCTTGTAACACACTTTCAATGAATCCTTAGGACCCGACTATATCCCGCCGTCTACTGATGATAGTTGCCTACCATCATCGAGATCTTCATACCAGCAGGGCACCAACTGATATGGACGTAAACGGAAACCAACTATCTTACCTAGATAAGAAAACCAGATTTCATTGGGCTGTATTTACGAGACTTCAACATCGGTTCACATTACATTATCCATAGATTCCTTCCCCTCATTAGTTCACCACTACTGGATTAGTGGGATAATGCGTGTCATCCAGAGCTCCGCACACCATCATTACTGTCGATGCACGTCTGGGGGGGAATAGACCAAGATCATTAGTCTAGAGGTGTTCTATCCTCATTGTGTCACAAGAGTTAAGGTCGCACCACCCATTATACAAAAGGTACATGATCACACACTAAATCTAGTCATGCTCTCATTGCTTATATGATTGCTAGTTCAGGATCTATTTCACTAGTCATCGACTTTCTTTTCACCTTTCCCTCACGGTACTCTTCACTATCGCAGTACATTCATACTTAGCCTTTGAGAATGGTCTCCCAATATTCATGCAGGTTATCTCCCACACTACTTAATTAATACCACTCATCTATCATATACAGGGCTATCACCTTCTCCGGATTATCTGTTCCAAGATATTCTATGATAATATGAGTGTATAGGCTAATCCATGTTCGCTCGCCACTACTAATGGAGTCTCGGTTGATTTCCTTTCCTACAGTTACTTAGATGTTTCAGTTCACTGCGTAGTATATACTCGGTTTACCTTAGGATTGCTAATACTATCTTATGATACTAGCTTTTGGTGTTTTCACCTCCTTTATCTGAATGTACGCTAGGCATCCCTAACAATCACTTTAACTACTTACACCTAAATGTCCATATTATATTATACTTTTACATAGTTATTTATCAAATCTAGAAAAAGCAAAGCAATAGTCTAACCAAATCCATACATACACCAACATTTTGACACTTTGTGAAGTCTTTGGAGAGATAAAGTAATACTCATTAATAAAACAAGATAAGGAAGAGTTACATACAGGTCTTTCACTGTTATAGACTCCGGCTTAATACGAAAATATTGATACTTATTTATGTATTTATAAAAGTGTGCTATAGAAGTCCCACTATCATATTAGATATACTTAAAATTTTTAGGTATACTAATGTCTAGTGAACATTCTTTAGTCTTTCTCTGTAGAACTAACACTATAGATCCCAGCAGTGTCTTTAGATCGACACGTCTTATACAATAATATACATTATGACAACAGCACTATCAATGCCTCGAGCATTATTCCAAAGTCACCCGTACCACCTTGTAGAATTCTCTCCATGGCCTATTCTTATGGCTAACGCTGTCTTCTCAATGATGGCTGGAGGTGTACTATACATGCACGGGATCGCACACGGATTTACATTCCTAATTCTAGGATTCCTTGCGACACTATTCGCATTCATTCTATGGTTCCGAGACGTAACAACTGAAGGAACATATCTAGGTGACCACACACTTGTAGTACAAAAAGGACTAACAATGGGTGTATCCCTATTCATCCTATCTGAAGTGTTCTTCTTCATTTCAATCTTCTGGGCATACTTCCATTCATCACTAGCACCTACTGTTGAATTAGGATCTCAATGGCCTCCAAGAGGAATTACAGCTCTTAACCCTATGACTGTGCCATTACTTAACACTATCCTACTACTTTCAAGTGGTGCTACTGTAACTTACGCTCACCACGCACTTATCGAAGGAAACCGAGGAGCAGCAATTCTTGGTGGAGCACTTACAATCGTACTAGCTCTAGTATTCACAGGACTACAAGGACTAGAATATGTAGAAGCAGATTTCACAATTGCAGATGGAGTATACGGATCATGTTTCTTCTTCTCAACAGGATTCCACGGATTCCATGTTATCATTGGAACTCTATTCATCGCAGTAGGTCTCTACCGAATCATTGCGTACCACTACACAGCAGAACACCACATTGGACTAGAATCAGCAATTCTATACTGGCACTTTGTGGATATCGTATGGCTATTCCTATATGCTGCAGTATACTGGTGGGGATCAGATGGTGTGTTTGGATAATACAATTTAATGTGAAATTGATTGACACTAACACACTCCCCTAAGTTTCAAAATATGGCGGTTAATTAAGACATTTCTACACTATTAAAAGTTATCAAAGGGAGCATAGTATAGCTGGTTAATATCAGAGACTTCTAATCTCTTGTTCTCAGTTCGAGTCTGAGTGCTTCCATAGCATATTTGTGTACTACCAAATTAATTTTAATATCCGTAACATAATTTATCAAAAGCATAAAAGTATACGTATTCAAGGAGTACGCTATATTAAGGATCTTTTAGGATTCTTATGGAAATGGTCAAACGTTTAAATATTAATATTCTTTATGAACAAAATCTTAACACAACAACTATCTAAATACTTTCTACCGGAAGGACAAGTAATGTCTACAAGTCATAGTTTTGCTAAAGGTAATATGTCTATGCTTAACGCACAACGTAGTGCTTTAGCATTAATTGGACATTTCTTTTCACCTATTGATGTATTAGCTGGTCGACCAATTATTACTATTGCGAGAGATCATGTAGTTATTCATCTTTTTTATTATGTGCCATCAAATGGAGCACTAAACAATAACACTGTAAACAATCTAGGTGATGCACTAAGTAGTATTTTTGGACGACCTGTAGAACTACGTCTAGTTAAATTACACTACCCATATATGGATAGTTATATTATGGCCCAATATATTGCTATGAATACACTCGATTACACACTAGCACAAATCATGGAACGATTATTTGGAGTCATTGGACCAGTCAAAAACACAGATGCAATGACAGATTCTCATCTACCTTCACATATTGTAGGTATCAAGGTACGAGTATCAGGACGTCTTATGACAGAACGATCACAACCTCGTAAAACAGTACAATCAGTACAAGTAGGTTCATTCTCTAAAAACAACTTATCGTTAGTAGATATGGCATCATACAGCACTAAAAACAAAAAAGGTGCATTCACAGTGAAAGTGTGGATTAGTCAACGGGCTACTAAATAATCTAAATACAAATATGCACTTTCTAAATCCCCTACATAATAATATACTGTGTAAATAAACGGAAGGAATGGGATTCGAACCCATAAGGAGTATTACTCCGTTCAGTTAGCAACCGAATCCACCTCTCCTTAGTTGTGTCCTTCCTTATGTGTATAAATATACTAATAAATATCCGGGCTATAAACTGTCTCTAAGATCTGAGAACAGTTGGGATCGAACCAACGACAAATTGATTAAAAGTCAACCACTCTACCAACTGAGTTATGTTCTCTTGACTCTTCTCCTGATCTTCTTTGATTCGAACAAAGACTCTACCGCACCAAAAGCGGTCGGGTTGCCAATTACCCTAAAGATCATTCGCTTAGCTTTTGGATATGTCTTATTCCTGACAATGAACGAGGATATTAGAATACTACTATAAGGCTATGCCTACATCTGGAATCGAACCAAAGATTCAAATTTACAAGATTTGTGTTATACCATTTAACTATGCGGGCAGTAAAGATTAAAAAAACTAGAAAATAATCTTTATAAACAATAATTATATTAACGCTAGAGAGAATCGAACTCTCATTCCCTGCGTGAAGGGCAAGTGTATTAACCGTTATACGATAGCATCTATTTTAGAGTATAAATATATACATATATATTTCCTATATGCGAAGAGAGGAATCGAACCACTGTCTTCGGATTATGAGACCGATATGTTGCCTTTACACTACTTCGCGATTTTTTTTTTATTATACAAGCAGAGGGACTTGAACCCTCACGTTCAAAGAACATCCCATCTTAAGCGGGAACCGTATACCAATTTCGGCATGCTTGCCTTGTTTGCCTCATATTACTATGCTCTCTTTTAAAGACACTTCTAGATAATAAGATAAGACAAGATTAAACACTCCTTAAAAGTGTGATGATATTGCATATTTACAGCTAGGCATGTGAAAACTTGTCAGGAAGGTCTGAGGCCAACTATTACATGTCTTTAATAAGAACAGTAAGAGCTGTGGTAATGTGAAAGAGACGAACATTTCAATACTTATCTTGTGTCGAAATATGATATAAACTCCCGTGTGAGGCCACTAGTGTCGTGTATCCCTAGGTTATAAAGATTAAATTAGCTGGTAAACAAGATTTGGCCTATTAATATGCTATCATCTAAGCTGATTTAGTTTAATTGGTTAAAACCTACCACTCATAACGGTAAGATAAAGGTTCAATCCCTTTTTTCAGCCCTTCAAAAGTATCTAAATATCAGGTAGAACTATAGGCTTCTTATAGCTATAGCTACTGCCATATATGGAAATTTCGATACATTATCAATCTTTGTAATATTTACTATTTTTTATAGGGGATTATGATTGTTATTTGTCTGATGTTGCTGACCGTAGACATAGTGCAATAGGTCCTAACATCGCTAATAACAGAATAACACTTCCTAGAAGTAACCAAATAGTACCGTATGTGTAAAGACCTTGACCAATTGCTTCAATTTGTAGGAAGCTGGCAAAGCTATCATCAGCACCTGGACCTGTGAATGTCATGTGGACATCTGAACTCATGAATGGACTATTAACACCTAAGAATAGTCCGTTAATATAGTTGAATAGACCTAATGGTAGTTCTCCTGCTTCAGTATATGATGCTGGTACGATTGATAGAAGTTCAAAGAAGAACATTGATCCTACAATGAACCCTAATGGCAGGTTTTTAGTGTATTCTCGTCCTACTGATACGATTTCGCTAATTTGGATATTTAACATCATCACTACGAATAGGAATAGAATAGCAATAGCACCTACGTACACAATAAGATATGAGATTCCTACGAATCCTACACCTAATACTAGTAGATAACCAGCAGCATTAATGAACACAGAAATAAGGAACAGTACAGAAATAACTGGGTTTTTAGATGTAATTACTAGTACACCAGATAGTACAGCACCAAAAGCTAATAAGTCAAGAATAAATGTGTTCATGTATGTGTCAGTATAAAATGTGCAGCTACATTAGAGTAAATATTTCATCACTCCTCATGCTCTCACATCTAGTGAATTAACTAGAGATGAGCTATAAGCTAATAAACAAGAGGTCAAAGCCTCGAGTAGGCATTACCAAGAACTAAAGTCCCCAACAAGAATCGAACTTGTGTCTAGATATTAACAGTATCTCGCTCTAACCGTTGAGCTATGGCAACTATATTAAATCTAAGTAGTAAATCACTTTTAAATCAGATGGACAGGGTTCGAACCTGCAAGATCACCGACCCAAACGATGCGTCATACCAAATAGACTTCCACCTGGTCATACTTTTAACTATTCTTATTATCCTAGATATGGCTCCACTTTAGGGGAGTTTATAAATTTATGGTGTGGCATAAATCAGATCTGATACAGCTACATGTAGATCACTAAAGATTACATTAGGCAGAATACCAAAAATAACTGCTACTAGTAATAGTGGTAGCATTACCATAAATTCACGTCGTGTGATATCATTAGTGAATGATAAGTATTGTGAATAAGCTCCGAAAGCTAGTCGGTTAAATAGGAAAATACTGTAACATGCTGAAAGCACGATACTTGAAGCACCTAGAACACCGATAATAGGTGTTTTTTGGAAGATCCCTGCTAGACTTAGCGCTTCACCAATCCAGTTAAGTGATAATGGCACAGCCATATTAAATGCTGTAGTTAGGAAGAATACAATAGCAAATACAGGCATGTAGACAGTTAGACCTCGGTAGTATCGAATAACTCGAGTATGGAACCGGTCATAAAGGACACCTCCTACTAGAGTGAACATAGCTGGAGAAATTACTCCATGAGCAATTGATAGAGCAATTGCACCTTCAATTCCTACAATAGTGTTAGAGAATAGACCTAGTACTACAATAGCCATGTGACTAATAGATGAATAAGCCACTAGAGCTTTAAAATCTACTTGTCGCATTGTAGCTAGAGATGAATAGATAAGTGTTACAATTGCAATAGTTTGCACTAGAGGTGAGAAGTATGATGTAGCATCTGGCATGAACCCAATTAGAATTCGAATGTATCCATATGTTCTAAGTTTTAGGAATAGACCAGCTAGTAGAATAGAACCTGCTAGAGGAGCTTCTGCATGAGCCCGTGGTAACCACATGTGGAATGGAAATAAAGGAGTTTTTACTGCAAATGACAGGAAAAAGGCTAGCCAAAGGATTTTTTGTCCGTCTAATGTCATTTCTGATAGTGATAGTGCTGCAAAGTCTGTACTTCCAATGTTGTAATAAATTACCATAATAGCTAGAAGCATAAATAATGATCCTGCTAGTGTGTAAAGAAATAGAAGGAATGAAGCTCGAATTCGAGTTACTGAACCACCCCAAATTCCCACTACTAGGAACATAGGAATAAGTACAGATTCGAAGAAGATATAGAATAGCATTAGATCTAGTACTACGAACACTGCGATAAGTAGTGTTTCCATTAATAGGAACGCAATAAGGAAATATTTCATACCGAATTTGATATTATCCCAGTTAGATAGAATACAGATAGGTGTAATTAGGGTAGTTAGTAGGACAAAATATAGACTAATTCCATCAATACCTAGGTTTAGGTGGCAGAAGCTAAGAGAGTTAAATTCTTGTACAAATTGATATTGGACAGAGCTAGAATCAAATTCTCCCCATAATACCAGAGATAGGATAAAGTTAATCATTGACACTACTAGTGCTGTTTTTTTCATTCGAGTTACACTAGCGGGTGATTCTCCACTCATAGGAAGAAGTACTAATGATCCAATAATAGGAATGAGTAATAGTGCTGATAGCATGGTAATAGTTTGTATAAATGGACCTTTTAATCATCTCCTGTTGGAGACATGACAAGTGCATAGTTACATACACTTTCACACTTTTAAAGAGTATCTAAATATTTATGCTATTGTAATATTAGGGCAAAACCACAGAATCGAACTGAAATATCTCCAACCACAATGGAGTGTTCTACCATTGAACTAGAATTACCATTATATCTATATCTTCTAAATTAATATTTATAGAAGAGACCATGAGAAGAGCAGGACTTGAACCTGCAGTAGGAGAATATCCTGACCGATTTACAGTCGGCTGCCTTACCAATTAGACGTATCCGCTCTTTTGATAACTAATATATCATCTATGCTCTCGGTCTGAATCGAACAGGCTCCCCAGAATCTTCAGTTCTGTGCTCTAACCATTTGAGCTACGAAAGCTAAGTGTCTTGATGTTGGAGAAATAGGGACTCGAACCCTAACGCTCGTGATGCAAACACGAGATACTAGCCCTTATATGATTTCCCCCTACAAATATTCATCTTAGCTTTTACATATCCAACTACTCTTAATAAAACTCTCCTCCTGTCTAGTACTAAATTGTTAACATTAATTATTGTGTAACGGCGAGGGGATTAAGGGATAGTTAATTATTTATCTGTAGCAATGTCCATCAGTGTGTTTTCGATGATTCCAACAACTGGTACAATTACGAGGAACCATCCGAAGTATAGTGCTGTTGCGATAGCACCAATAGTAATGAATGGTTCTTCGGCATGTTGTGATCCAATGTACATTAGTAGGAAGAAGTCAGTTACGAATACCCAGAATGCAAATCGCATTAGAGGTCGGAATTGGCTACCTCGAACTCGTGCTGTATCTAGTAGAGGCATTCCTAGTAGAATCAGTAGTGATCCTAGCATAGCAATAACTCCTAGTAGTTTGTTAGGAATTGATCGAAGGATTGCGTAGTATGGTAGTAGATACCATTCAGGCACAATTGAAGGAGGTGTTTGCATTGGGTTAGCAGGAATGTAGTTATCACTGTGTCCCATTACGTTAGGTAGATAGAACACGATGATTGCTAGTGCTAAGAAGAATAGAAGAATTGTTACTAGATCTTTGAAGATGAAGTATGGGTGCATTGGTAGTTTGTCTGAGTTAGAACTAATACCGAGTGGGTTACTACTTCCGTGTGTGTGTAGTGTCATAAGGTGCATAATAGCTAGAGCTGCTAGTAAGAATGGAAGAAGATAGTGTAGTGAGAAGAACCGGTTAAGTGTCGCATTGTTCACTGAGAATCCACCCCACACGAATTGTACGAAATCTTGACCAATCCATGGAACAGCTGAAAGCATGTTAGTAATTACAGTAGCTCCCCATAGTGACATTTGTCCATAAGGTAGAACGTATCCAAGGAAAGCTGTACCCATCATAAGAACTAGAATAATTACCCCAATAGACCAAGGTAGAACTCGAGGTGATTTGTATGACCCGTAGTATAGTCCTCGACCAATGTGTAGGTATACGAAGATGAAGAAGAATGAAGCTGTGTTAGCGTGCATGTATCGAATCATCCATCCGTAGTTTACATCTCGCATGATGTGTTCAACACTTACAAATGCTAGATCTACGTTAGGTGTATAGTGCATTGCTAGGATAATACCTGTAACAATTTGAATACCTAGACATAGAGCTAGAAGAGATCCAAAGTTCCATGCGTAGCTAAGGTTAGCTGGTTGTGGGCTATCCACAATATAACTGTTTACAAGACCCAGTAATGGGTGTGATTTTAGTAGTCGCATGATATTATATAGTTTGTTGACATTAATCCTCGTTCTAGGTGAGCTAATTACTCATGTCATATTAGTCCAAGAGACTGAACGTAACAATAAATTAGATTAACAGAGTTAAACAGTAGAGCAGTTTAGTCAGTATTTTGTATATATAAAATATACACGATGCTATTCGTTAAGCTCAAGAGGAATCGAACCTCTACTACACCGATATCAACAGTGAGTACTAACCGTTATACTATGAGCTTAGTAGACTTGACTTGTCATTTTTTATTAATAAGGCACACTTTTAAAGTGCAAAAATGTCAATCAATGGTGAATATTTTGATACTAATTTAGGGGAGTATAATTTTATATTTAGTATGGTGTTACATCAAATGCAACTAATACACTAGGTACTAGTACAATTAGTGCAATAGCAAGAGGAAGCATTCCTGTCCAACAGAACACCATAAGTTGATCATATCGGAGACGTGGAAGTGTAGCTCGGAACCATACGAATAGGAAACAGAATAGACATGTTTTAAGACCTAGTACAATTCTTTGTAGATTTACGAAAGTATCATTAATAAATAGTTCTGGCATGTTATATCCACCAAAGAACAGAATAGCGGTTAATGTTGACATTAGTACGATTGAACAGTATTCCCCAAGGAAGAAGAACACGAAAATCATACCACTGTGTTCTGTGAAGAATCCAGCTACTAGTTCTGATTCTGCTTCTGGAAGATCGAAAGGTGTTCGATTTGTTTCTGCTAGTGCAGAAATGAAGAAAATAATGAACATAGGTAGTAATGGTAAGATAAACCAAGTAGCTTCTTGGTTTTCGATAATGCTAATGATATTAAATGACCCTGTTAACAGAATTACTGTTAAGATAGCAGAACTAAGGATTAGTTCGTATGAAATCATTTGAGCAGTTGATCGAAGTGAACCTAAGAAAGCATATTTAGAGTTAGCTGACCATCCAGCAAATAGGACTCCGTATACACCTACTGATGAGATAGCTAGTGTGTACAGAATACCTAGTGAGAAGTCTGTAATTGTTAGACCAGCACCAAATGGAATAACTGCCCATCCTAGAAGACTGAAAATTAGCGTAATAACCGGAGCTAAGAAGAATAGACTTTTTGTAGCTTGTGCAGGTACAACAGTTTCTTTCACTACTAGTTTCAGAGCGTCGGCGAATGGCTGTAGCACTCCATAGTATCCTACTTTGTTAGGACCTACTCGACGTTGCATAGCTGCTAGGACTTTACGTTCGATAATAGTCATGAAAGCAACAGATAGTAGGATAGGTACTAGAACAATCAGAACTTCTAGTAGGTTGTACAGTGCGGTTAACATATAGAAATTATGGTGTTCATGGATGTCAAAGATAAATATACCTTAAGACTCTCCACTAGAGTGAAAATACTGGCATATGCCTTGATAATAAACTTATCTGTCAACTGCATATTATAGCAGGAATAAATAATTAGGTACTATGATTGTGAATCTAGCCAGCTTAGGTATTTTTCTAAGCTAACTGCTTCAACAGCAATAGGCATGAATCCGTGGTAAACTCCACATAGTTCTGAACATTGTCCATAGAATACACCTTCTCGTTGGATTAGTACAGATGTTTGGTTAAGTCGTCCTGGGCAACAGTCAATTTTCAGACCGAGAGCAGGAATAGCGAAATCATGGATAACATCAGCACCTGTAACAACGAATCGGATGTGTGTATCAACAGGTACAACAACTCGGTTATCTACATCAAGTAGACGTAGTTGTCCATCTTCTAGATCGCTTTCAGGGATCATGTAACTATCGAATTCGATTGATTCTCCTTCTTCGTTAACGAAATCACTATATTCGTATGACCAGTACCATTGGTGTCCAACAGCTTTAATAGTCATAGAAGGAGAGATAACTTCCGGGCTCACCCCACCCTAATTGGTATGCCAAGTAGGGTTAAGAGTAGAGTTGGACAATATCATGACTCAAGGAGTCTGTCACATGTTGTCTCTGGGGTCCCCTAATGAAAAGTTTAGAGTTACCTGCGGGTTGTTCTAATGACACATGCTAAATTGTGACTCTGAGTAGAGTATCAGCATGCTTAAAGTTTCCAGCATATGGTGACATTAATACGTCCATACCTTTCGGTATGAAGGGACAAAGTATTGTTTAGTGGCGAACTGAGAGTTTATACATCATAGACGGGTGGAAGTGAGGTCGTACTAAACTAATGAATGCAGGTAATGATTTTCTAGTAATATAGATGACTGGTTGACCTTTATGGTTTTGTACAGTACATACTAAACCAAAGAGGTAATGTAACATTCCTACTAATAAATACACGTCGTCAAAAGTGAAGCCTTTAGTGTGCAGGTAAAACCCTGAACGACTAGTTGTAGCTGCTCCATCATCCATAGCCCAAAATGCTAATGCAATAGGATCGAGGTATCTAATAAGATCTAATGAGATACCTTTCACTCCATTAGTGTTAGCATAGAACAGGGAATGAAGGTCGGAAAGAATAGGATAACTTCGTGTGATAACAAACATGTTGCCAAGCAGTGTACCTGCACGATGACTAAAGTGAAGTCGAGGAAGTTTGTTACAATAATGACCTAGTAACATGAATACATGCCATACATAAGTTAGTTTATTGATTGATTGAGAAAACACAAAAGATGGTACCGTTGAAGTGCGGCTAATAGTTAGACAACCATCTCCTAGTAGATGACCTACTAGTTGAGAGATCACTGACTTAGGGAAGTGTACTAGGCTTCGCACCATCCGTGTGAAACTCATATTAAGTGTTAACCCCACTGGGCCAAAAGGAACTAATGCAGTGCAGCTCGATGATAAGGCACGCATAGGTACTCCTGCCAATGATGTAAACCCTAGCAGTTCCCCGCACGTACGGATATCCATTAAGTAAAGTAGTTTGAATGAAGGGAATGCGATAGCAATAAGAATGAATGCCGGAGTAATTGTCCAGACTAGTTCGATAAGTGTACCGTGGTTCATGTATTTGTACACGATAGGTGATTTTCTTCTGTGGAAGTTGATCATAACTGATCCAAGCATCCAAGCTACACCGATTGAGATAACAACCAGGTAGAAGAAGATAGAGTTGTGTAGTTCTGTGATACCTTCTAGAGTAGGTGTTGCACCATCTTGGAAACCGATTTGCCAAGGTTCTGGTGCGTCACAGTATACTGGGTTAAACAGTAGTGTAAATAATTTGGTCATAGTAATTGTATTATAAATAAATCATATCCTTTATATACACGCACTCGTATTACCAAATCATAGCTGATAATAGAACTCATCTTGAGCTTTGCGATTCTAGTAGTATCATCACATTAGTATGATTGAGGTGTATGATCATGAAACTAAGAGATTAGATCATCATGCCGCCTCTACTAGGTATGATAACTTGATAATTAAACCTATACTTCACTCACTGCGATCGTATGGTATCATAAAGAATCGTATAATATATAGTATGATCCATATTTGATCAATAAGGAATAGCCGAATCGAACAGCTGTAGCCACTGTGTAAGAATGGTGATTTAACCACTAATCTAATTCCTCTAGAGACACATCTCTTTTAGAAGTGTCCAAATATTCCAGGTCAATGCTAACATTATAACACTCTAACTGTTGCTCTATTCAAAAGTCCTTTGAACAGGAGTGGATGGAATCGAACCACCGCCTGGGACTTTGGAGATCCTAATACTACCATTATACTACACTCCTTAAATGTATGACTTTTATCTTGAAACATTTAGATACTTATGAAGAGCTCATAGAGAATTGAACTCTAATACGTAGGCTTTGCAAGCGAAGTACGAGACCACCCGTAAGCTCTATAGTTCTATGTTTATATACTTTTAAAGGAGTATCGAAACCTCCACATTGCCTTGGCGACATCTCAATGCACTTAGGGGAGTTTAATGATAAGTTATGAAGAAGCTTTAGCTGTAGGTAGTAAGATAAGTGCGCTTAGATATACTAGAATTAATCCAATATCTCCACCAAAGATGTTATCCATTGAACCTTCATGTAGCATAATAGGTGCAAATAGTAGGAAGATAAATGAAATTAGTCCTAAGATAATATATAGAGCGTAACTTGTAATTACCCCAGTGTCGTAGCTAGCTACTGATCGTCCTGCATTAGTGAAGGCATCTCTGAATCCATAAGGTCCAACGATTTCGATCAGTCCTCGGTCAATTACTTTAGAGATGACATGTCCAACTCGTAATCCACCACTAATGATGAATGTGTTGTAGATTACGTCCCATAGCCATGACTATCTCACCCCCTTCCTCGCCATAAGCTCCGTAGGCCTAAGGTTAAAGATTACAGGGGTCCAAATAGGTTATTAAATGAAGGTAAGATAAGTCCATTTAGAGCTGTACGAAGTGCTGGTAGTTGTTCTGTAGGGATGACAATGTGCCGTTGTGTTCGATGTAGCCGTTTATGAGCATCGGTGTATTTAGCATCAAAACCTAGTTCTACGATACGTTGACGAAGTAGTTCAACTTCATCACGTGTATATTGTCCGGATAAAACTAACATTAGTCCACTATGTTGTCGCCAACGCACATGGTAAGGTGCTGTATATGCTAAGGTAGTGTACTCACCACAACACATAATTAATGCAGCTAATGAGGTAAGATTGAATTGAGCCATTGTAGCTTCTGTGATACAACGTCGAGTACCACTTCTTCCTGTACTATAACATAGGCAATAGACTCTAAAGAAGAAAGGTAAAGCTAAGGTATACATTACATAGCGAATGTAAGTATATGTGTAATCTCCCGATCCTTTTGTTTCAGAGACTTGAGTACCTCTAGTTCCACAATAAGGCCCATATAGAGATGTTAGATGATCAATAAATGATACTTTTTCTGGTCTGAACCGGAATTTGAATTGTAGAACAACGTTTTCAATAGCAGGATTTACTGCTTTACGTGTTAGAGAGGCAATACCTCCAATCACTAGTCCAATAAGAAAAGAGATAGAATATTCTGTAGGTCTTGGAAATTTGGATAAATCCCGATTGTTGCCTTTTCGTTTTCGTTCAGACCCGTCCTTAGAACCTTTAGGACGATCACTTGAAGCTGCTGAAGTAGAGAAACCTCGTGTTTGTGGACGTGAACCTACTTGTTTTCCTTTAGGGGAGTTTGATGATGGATGAATGTTATTTGATGGTGTACTCATATTAACTGTACCTAGAGTTAGTAGCGTGAAGATATAAATTAGAACTAGTTCTAAGTTAATAGACACTAATTCAAACAGATGAACGAACAGTAAGAAGATAATAGAAACTAGTCCTAGGACCATGTACAGTGCATAGCTAGTGATAGATCCAGTATCATATGAAGAAATTCCACGACCAGTATTAACTAGTGTAGCAGAAATACCATAAGGACCTACCACTTCAATAAGACCTCGATCGATCACCTTAGATACGGTGTGACCTAGAGAGAGGGCTGGCATGATCAGGAATGCAATGATCACATTGTCCCATAGCCATTTTCCGTTAAGGAAGGCATAGATAGATCGACCTAGTGATGAGTCGGTTAGACTAATTGTGTAAGCAGGCACTACATGATATAGATATAGTGATAGTCCAGCTCCAAATAGGCTACCAATAGCTGGTAGAAGTTTTAGTAGTAGAGGAAGTCCAAATTCTGCTTCTACAAGTGTAATGTGATCAGGGTGTTGGAATAATGAAGTAGCTAAGAAATCTGATCCAATACCAACGAACGCATCTTTAGCCACATATCCAAATCCAATTGACATGATAGATAGAATCACTAATGGAATAACAATGATCATAGGTGCTTCATGTGCATGTAGATAATCACCTTTAGGTGCATTAGGCACAGTGAAGAATGTCAGTGAAATTAGACGGAATGAATAGAATGCTGTAAATACAGCAGAAATTGTACCTAACCAGTAAGCAGCATGTCCAGATACTTCGTATTGTCCAAGTGCAACTTCAAGAATCAGATCTTTAGAGTAGAATCCTGTCAGGAATGGGAATGCCATTAGAGATAGTGATCCAATAAGAATTGCTGTGTAAGTAAATGGTAGGAAGTTCACCAGACCACCTAGTCGTCGCAGATCTTGTTGGTCAGCCATACCGTGAATAACAGCACCAGCAGCTAGGAATAGAAGTGCTTTGAAAAAGGCATGATTTACAAGGTGGAAAAGGGCTACATTATATTGTGATAGTCCTACTGCCATGAATAGGTATCCCATTTGTGAACAAGTACTATAGGCAATTACCCGTTTTAAGTCATTTTGTAGAAGACCTGTAGTAGCAGCGAAGAATGCTGTTAATGCTCCTACCCATGTAATTACTACTAATACTGTTGGACCATATTCGATAATTGGTGATGATCGAAGCATTAGATAAACCCCAGCTGTCACAAGAGTAGCAGCATGGATTAGAGCAGACACAGGAGTAGGTCCTTCCATAGCATCTGGTAGCCAAGTGTGAAGTCCTAGTTGGGCCGATTTCGCCATAGCACCCACAAGTAGAAGAAGTCCAATAATAGTGATTGCTGATTCGTTAATAAATGGTGCTACAGAAAATACTGTAGCGTAATCAACATTACCGAATACCCAGAAAATCGCAAAGAATCCTACTGATAGGAACATATCCCCAACACGGTTAACTGTTAGGGCTTTGATACCTGATTTGTTAGCTTGGATACGAGTGTACCAGAAGTTAATTAGGAGATAAGAAGAAATACCAATTCCTTCCCAACCAATGAACATAATGAAATAGTTATCACCTGCTACAAGAATAAGCATGAAGAATGTGAACATTGATAGATATGAGAAGAATCGTTGGTTGTGTGGATCTTCTCCCATGTATGAGATAGAGTAAAGATGTACTAATGATGAAACAATTAGTACTGGTAATAGCATTGAAACTGTGAGACTATCAAATAGGAATCCCCAGTTTACTAGCATAAATTCTGAGTCAATCCAACTAAATAGTTCGATAGATACAGGTGATCCACATAGTCCAACTTCGTAGAAGGCTACTAATGATAGAAGTGCAGAAGCAGTTAGACATCCAGTAGTGATGATGTGTGCACCTGTGACTCCGATGGATCGTCCACGTAGTCCAGCAACAGCTGAACCAAACATAGGAAGGGCTAGAATAGCAAGATACATTATGTACGTAGTGAAATGTTACCTCGTAGACGGTAGTAAGCTACCAGAATACCTAGTCCAATGGCACTTTCAGCTCCCGCAATTGCAATAATATAGATGGAGTATGTTTGACCCATAATATCGTCGAATTGGTATGAACTCACTAGTACTAATAATGTAACAGCTAGTAGCATGATTTCAATCGAGATAATCATTAGAATGATATTTTTACGGTTAAGTACGAACCCTAAAATCCCAATAAGGAATAGAACTAGTGAAAGAGTCATAATGACTAAGTATTATCTCCAAATGGAACTTGTGTAAATTATGTAACAATCTAAGATTGCTAAAGTATAATGGATAACATATCTTTCTTTAAAATATGTCATATAAGCATCTGTAAAACAGAAGAGATACTCAAAACAGTGTCTAAGTATGTGATTGCGGTCAGACTAGATTAGGAGGGTGAGTCCAGTAGAATACCAATCATTGGTTATGTTGGGTCTATCATAGTCCGTGACGAGAAAAAGCGGGATCGAACCGCCATAAACCACTTCGACAAAGTGGGACATTAACCATTATGCTATTTTCCCGTTAATGTACTCTTTTACAAATATCATTATTATAGACTATCACAAAAAATTCCTAGTTAAGTAAAAGCCATTTACTGTATCTAACCACACATTTCGATACTTTAACCTATTAAACAATAAGTGGTCAAGTATTCAGCACTATTAATGTATTCTAGTATTTCTAAATTAGCAGCCATTCTAAACACCATTAATTTGTTCACTTATACGTAAAAAGATACACTAAAAAATTAAACTTGAATTTAAAAATAACATACTTAAAAGAGAAAGTAAGACCCTCAAAAACCCCCGGAGGGGAAATACGTCTCAACCAATATTTAGATTTTTAATGAAAACTATCGATAGTTTTCATCTTTTAAACAAGCCTTATCTTTATCAATCCACCGTGACGGTCGTGTTTTGTAAATAGAATTCCTTAATCTTATTTTTATCATGTAAAAGTTTTCGTCTTCTCTTAAATCAAAATAGAGATTATTAGAATTTAAGATATTTAAAAGAGATTGTATGATAAGGTTCTGTCCCATCGTGCATGACATTTACTTACGTTCACGTGACTCTTCAAGAGACGTTGTGAACACCCTATTTTTCGTTTATTATGGCAGCAGCAAAATACATCGGAGCAGGTCTAGCAGCTATCGGTCTTATCGGAGCTGGGGTAGGAATTGGGTCAATCTTCTCATCACTTATCTCATCAACAGCCCGAAACCCTGCACTACGAGGACAACTGTTCACATACGCTATCCTAGGTTTCGCCCTAGCAGAAGCTACTGGACTATTCGCCCTTATGGTTTCATTCCTAGTTCTTTACTCATAATTCTATGAGTCGGGACAGAGTTTCACGCTCTAAATCCCCTTAACATGATTATCTTTAGACTTTAGATCTCTATCAATAAAAGTTCTATAAAAGCATTCTTACACTGCATAAGCAACCCTTGTGTTTGATTAAATTCTAATTTAATCAATTAATCCAGTAAACAAAAGTTTATTCTTCCTTAAAGGGACATTTTCTCTTGCTTAGTATTTTACTGAAATAACTAATCTTATGCCAGTCAGGGAGAAGGGGAGTCTAATTATGGTCGTTCTGGTACAATAGTAGCAGTATTAATAGCTGATCGTTGATCAGTGAAGTAAAGAGCACCTTTACCTAATTCGTAGACGAATCCTAGTGTTAGAACTGTGAAAAAGATCATAGCCACCCAGAATCCGTAAATTGACACATTGTAGAGTGTTACTGCAATAGGATAAAGTAGTAGAATTTCCAGGTCAAAGATCAGGAATAGAATACCTACTAGATAATATTGAATACTGAATGGAGCTCGTGTTTGTCCGGCAATAGCACTGAACCCACTAAACCCCTCTAACCAACGTGATCTAAAGTCAAGTTGGGGATAAGTATAAGTACTGCTATACACAACATTCCACAAGGGTTAAGTTAAATTAGAGGCAAACTGCTGACTTTTATAAATTATGATACTTAAAAGGAAGAATACAACCCAAAAAACCCCCGGAGGGAGATGAACGCTCTAACTAGGACTCTGGTAGATATTCAATGGAGTATTATAATAACAGTACTTTCTATCTCATCACTAAGGTGAAGATCACAGTAACCTCGCTCAGCGAGTGTCGTCGTACCCCTTACAGGGAACTTCCTCGCTCGCCACGCTTGTGTCGTCTTCATTCCTTTCGTTTATCATCTAACTTCTATCCCGCTACGCGATAAAACTATTTCTACAGTAGTTTATACCTTAGTATTGTTATTAATGAACCCTTCTTAGGTTTGTTATCCTCTAATCATATAGACCTCATGGCATTTTAAATCCTAGATGTGTTATGTTCTCGGAAGAGCGGAGCGAGCACCAGGAGGGGCATTCTACCGTATTACGGAGGATAATGACACTCGGTGCGAGCGGGTAAAGATATGCATCTGCCTTTAGAGGATTTAGATACTGCGATTTTAGTATAAATGAAGTAGTATAAGGGGATTTATATGTTAGGTCGACTTTTAACTAGATCAATGAATGACTGTTTAGTTTCGGCTTTACGGTGGTACCCCAGTGCCCGAAGTTTCAGACACGATTCAAACCACCTTTGAGTAGCTTTATTATATTTAAGTGGATACTTAGTTAAGTATCTCATTAATTGAGCTACTCTATTATCTCCACGGAATTGGGCGATAGTGTTATCGTATTTACGAGTAGTTGCTGCACTGAATACACTTAATAGACATAGTAAAATCTCAGGGTGTTTAGATAGATTAAAACTAACTACTGGGATTCCTTTGTCAAAGAAGAAACTACTATGAGCATCAATAATACCAGATAGCCATGAATTATCCAGACTAGCTGCACTAACTCCTTTAGGAGTCATAGATAGGTCAACACGGTTATTAGAGTTTGCAGTAAATTGTCTTACAGTATCAATAAATTTTTGTGTCACAAGATTTTTGTAGAAGATAGTAGATAAACAATCTCTATCTCCCATACCAGTCATAATTAGTTGGTGACCTCTTTTTCTTCGTACGATTGGTCTAGAACGAAGGTTTAATTGGTCACTAATGTAATTTAAGAAATCTAGTTCCTTCATAGCCATAATGAGTTGATTAGTGTGACCAAAAGAAGCATAGTTAGCTCGACGTTCACAGAATCCGATAAACCAAACTAACCAATCATGATCTAAAGGTTTGATACCACGTTCTGTAGTATAGTTGTGATAGAGTGAAAAGTCAAACTTAGGTCCATCTTTGATAGACTCCATAAGATTTTTAGTGTCGAAGACATTGAAATATGAATAGGCTACATTAGGTCGAGCATATCCAGGGAACCAGTGTAAGAAATTAAAATTCACATCTGAACTATTAAGTTGTGGTTTGTAGTAAGTGATAAGTGCTTGTTCATAGAGAGCTAATTTATACTCCGTAAATGCTTGAAGAATATATTTAAGTTCAACACTTAACGATCGATGAGTTTTCAGCCATAGATCTTGAAAAGTAGAAAACTCTAGATTAACATACAATAACATGTTGCCAAGCCCACCAACACTATTAGCATAAGGATAAAGTTTACCGATAGGACGATTAATACCTACAGATGAATTATAATGTCTGATTAACCGATTAGTTAGATTCTGAGTTTGTCCAATATAAGTAGCTGATAAATCAAATGAGCTATTAGTAAATGAATAGATTACTGCCTTTTGATGATACGAATCACCAATAGAACTACAAGCATATCTATCAGAGACTCGATGTCTAATAGAATGCTCTACCATAGATCTAGAAGAGATAAAGGTCTCGTTTAATCCAGTATCTCCAATAGGTGGAATAATATACTCAGCTAAATATTGACGGGCAAATGAAGCTTCATCATCTGTACAATCATTAATAAGATGGTTATACATGTTGTTAAGTACTAACTGAGCTTGCGACACTTTATCTGTAATAGCCCAAGGAATATTACTATCACATAAAACTGGTCGGAATAATACAGTAAGAAGACTGTGAAGAATATCTCTACTTGTTGCACCTTTTAGATAAACAAGTAACATGAATGTTAGACTATTACCGTAAACCATATAACTATAAATAACTGCTACTAGCCATAAAATAGAAAAGTGGAGATAAAATGCCGATACTCTATTAAGAGCTTGCCAAGATGAAATAATTCTACGTCGATCGTAGATTACTACTAAGATATAAAGTAATAGAGAATAAATTAATTTACGAACGATATATACGAATAGCATTGATACTACTAGACTAGGTAAACTAAATAGAACAGGGTATGATAGAAATAACCAACTTAGCATTTTGACAAAGTAATTACTTAATAATAAAATCTCGTAACTGAAAGCAAAAGTAGTGGCTACGGACATAACTACTAATAAGATACGATAAGTAGACTGTTTAGTATAAGATACCCAAGGGATTAAAATCATAGCACCAATAAGGAAAATGAAAGTAATCATAGCTTGAGTAGCTACAACATAGGATAGTCTATCCCATTCACCTACACTTAATCCAATAGCTTGGATATTCATAGCATTAAAGGATAATGCAGCAGTGTACAATAGAATGATAGAAGCTACCCGGATAAGAAGAATTGGTGAAATATTGATGTTAGGAAGCGCTACGGCTGTCATTAGAGAGATAATACCTAAAACAAGCATGACTAAGGAGAAGTTATAAATATACAAATATATAAACTTATAGACTTTTAGGTATGCATATTATACGATTGATCTGTTTATCTATATTTAATGTCTTTATAGGGGATTATAATGGTTTATATACTATCTTAGTTCAAACTTAACTTGCAGGACGATCTAGTGTAACCACATTAATTGCTGACCGTTGATCTGTAAAGTAAAGAGCTCCCTTTCCTAATTCGTAGACAAATCCTAGTGTTAGAACAGAGAAGAATAGCATAACTACAATATATCCGTAACTACCTAGTTGAAAGGCTACTGTAGCGTAAGGGTAGAGTAAGAGAATCTCTAAATCGAACACAAGGAATAACATACCCACAAGGTAATATTGGATGCTAAAGGGTGACCGGGTTTGACCTCTAATCATCATAAACCCACATTCGTAGGCTGTTACTTTTTCTGCATCTGGACGATGAGCTGCTAATAGTACGTTAAGTACTAGTAGAATAGCCACCAGAATAGGCACAAAGATAAATAGAATTGTTAATGAGTTCATTAATATTGGAACAGTGTTAGAGCCAGTAGACTTGTGCTATTTAAGATAATTGATGGTTTGAACACGAACAGTGTAATCGCCATTGTTAATGTCGCGATAGCAAAGCTATGTACATTAGTTAGTTTACTTTCTTGTGGTAGTGTAGAAGTGTTACTATCTACTTCACCTGAGTCGAAATGAATGACTCGGACAATTTTTAGATAGTATGATGCACTAATCACTGACACAATAATAGCTACGATTGATAAGAAGTAGTATCCACTATGTGTAGCAGAATATAGGATCATTTGTTTTCCGAAGAATCCAATTAATGGAGGTACACCAGCCATAGAGAATAGACATACTGTAAGGGCTAGTCCTAGTAATGGATTAGCTCGGAATTGTCCAGCCATGTCAGAAATAAATTGGATATCTGTACCGTTACCATCTGATCGACCTACTGATGAATGTAATACATAACCAAATGCAAGAATCACAAGGAAAGCATTTAGATTAGTAATACTATATTGCACAATATAGAACAGGAATGATTCGATAGATTCTTCACTGTTAACAGCTAGTGCTAATAGAAGGAATCCTACATGTGAGATTGTACTGTATGCGAATAGTCGTTTAATTCGGTATTGTGCAAGTCCTACAACAGTACCAATAATTAGTGACATTAAAGATGACACTAATAGCAGATTTTTCCAAACATCAAATGGAATATCATTAAACATCAGAGTTAATGATGCTCCTGTTAATCCTAGACCATTTTGTAGTTCTAGTAATAACACAAAGATTGAGATTTTAGGCATAATAGTTAACCATGTTGTCACGATTGTTGGAACACCATCATACACATCTGGAGCCCAGTTGTGGAATGGAGCAGCTGCTACTTTGAATAGGAAACCAACTGCAAGAATTGTGAACCCAATAGCACATGGACCTAGACCTGATGTAAGACTATCAACTGTACCAACAGAAAGAATTGAATAGATACTTTCTAGGTTTGTTAGACCTGTGAAGGCATAAATCAGTGCTGACCCAAGTAGAATAAGTCCTGATGAAAGTCCTCCTAGTAGGAAGTATTTAAGTCCAGCTGATGTAGCAGATTCTGATTCTCGGTATAGTGCAGCTAAGATGTAGACAGCAAATGATTGTAGTTCAATACTTAGGTAGATTGATACAAGATCTGCACTAGATACAAGGAATGAGGCACCACATGTAGTAAATAGAATGATAAGTGGATATTCTGCAATAGTAGGTACTGATGTTAGTAGTGTACGTGAGTGAGATACAAATGATTTAGTCACAGGAGCCCAAGGGATTAAGATCATAGCACCAACAAGGAAAATGAAAGTATCCATAGCTTGAGAAACTGATGTGACTTGGAATAGTCCACTGTAAATACTTACACCTGAACCAATAGCTTGGATATCTAGAGCATTAAATGATAATGCAGCGGAGTAAAGTAATACAATAGAAGCTACCCGAGTAAGAAGAATTGGTGAAATATGTACGTTAGGGAGCGCTACGGCTGTCATTAGAGAAAAAATACCTAAAACAAGCATGACTAATTATATGCAGTATCAAAATGTCAATAACACCTTAACAAAATAATATTTCTATACAATACTAACATTTCGACACTCTACACAGCTGTCTTAATATTTTTATAGAAAGATAGAATATTTCAATACTAACATAAAATATGAGTGTCCGGAATCGAACCGGAGTCATCCGATTGGAAGTCGGAGATAATAACCGACTATACCACACTCACGATATTGGCCATCAGATAATCCAAGAATTACAACAAGTGGCCTATTACTTTTAAGTAGACTATTTTGTATCTATTATACATATATTATTATTGAACCATTTAGGGGAGTATTTAATTAATTAGGGGAGTGTTTCATTAACATGACTCTACTGGTTCTACTGTGTACAGTGTATCTCCTACTTGGCATTTTCCATTTTTTTTAAGATCTGCATAGAATTTACCACGACTAATAGGGAAATTGGTTTGTCTGTTTAATACAGAATAAGGACTAGTATACGTAGCGATTAATTTAGAATCTTGATAGGCATAAACATGTTTATTAGTATACCGACTACGAGTAGCACTACAATGTTTAAGAATATCAGAATCACTCATTTCTAGTAGAGGAGCTCCTTGTAATAAGTCACGTGTAAATAAAATATCTCTGTCAGATCGATACAAACCATTTCGATTTGATAAAGATTTCTCAATTTCACTTACTGTAAACCCTGTTCTTGCTTGAAGTTCTTTGAATACATTATAGCTACCAACTAGTGCACCTCTAATGTAAAGATAAAAAGGTTTACTTTCGTTATTAGATCGTTTTGAGGCTAATAGAGCTTTCAGAGAAGGGATATCCATTAAATCTTCTACTCTATCGGCAATTGGTGTTAGAGTAATTTTAAAATCTGTTAGATAAGAGTCGTTTTTGGCTGCAGCACGAACATTAGCTCGTTCTACATTTAAGATGTCAGCTGCTGCTTTAACTGTAAGTGTTTGAGCTACTAGTTTACCTTTATAGTAAATATAAACTGGAGTACCTCGTTCTACTTGACGACGTAGAATTTCATCTTCTGAGATAAAGTAAGATCCAGCGATAAAGAATAGATTAATACTAGGGTTTAACCGTAAGAATAAGTATTGTTCAAAAGCTACAACAGCACTTTGTGTTTGAGGTACACCTAAGGGTAAACGAACTACTTGTGCTGTAAAATTATCCCGCCCTTGTGTAATTAATCTTTTGGAAATACGAGTGTTATTGTTCCGTGAATAATGTGATCGAAGCCGTAATGCTAGATTCATAGAACTACCAACTCCTTGTGAATTATCAAGAAGAGATGTAATAATATAACAGCCTGGAGTACCTTTATTAATAGGAGACATAGAACGAAGAGTATCCATACCTTTAGTACCTAAAGGTAGAGGTACAGAATGTGTATGTTGTTCAAAAGCTTCTTTAAACAGAGCTACTTGCTCTGGTGTTACACGATTTCCTCCTGTACGAGATTGTAGAGTATTAATAATTTCTGCAGTAGGCTCTTGTCCTGATGAAGCATACCGTTTAGCAATAGTATTCAGATTTGTAGTTGGACCACCTCCATCAGGTTCAATTGCTGCACTAATAAAATCATCTACATTATCATAAGGTAATTCCACAGAGTCTTGAAGTAAACCGGCTGGAACATCTTTAATTCGAGAATAGAAACGTAAGGCACCACCATTAAAATAGTGTGTCAGAAAGGACATAACATAGAATAAGTCCAAATGGAGCTTGTATAAATTTTGTAACAATCTTAGATTGCTAAAGTATAATGGATAACATACCCTAAGGATATGTCATATGGGCATCTGTGTACAGATGAGATACCTAAAAAATAATTTCTAGGTATGTGATTGCGGTCAGATAAGATTAGGAGGATGAGTCCAGTAGAATACCAATCATTGGTTATGTTGGGTCTATCATTATCCGTGATAAAGATCGTTGGAATCGAACCAACCAAATAGTTTACCTTTTATCTTTCTTATACTTTTAACTATCTTCTAGTTTACACTTTAACAAACCACCTAATGACCTAAGGGTAAAGATGTGGAGAAGGACACTCACTTAATCAGTGTAAAGAGTATCATGACCAGACAAGTGTCATACAGGCCTGGTCATATAGGTAACATCACAGATGATTAATTGTTAAATAAAATAGATAACTATTTCTTCAAACTTGCCAACTAATAGTAGGTTAAATCGTAAAGTAAAGAGCTAACAATACGAACGACTAAACTTGTATTTAGTCAGGTGACTAAAGCAGACAACTAAAGATGAGTTTCTATACTTTTAGCTAGTTTCCATGAGGTTTCACTCCATAAACCTAAATTTAGCGTCCTAAAGGAGTCGAACCCATATTGTACCGCTTCGAAGGCGGAGGCATTCACCATTATGCTAAAGACGCCATGTCAAACTACACTTTAACTCTCCAAATATTCTATGGGTGAATTTGACTATGTACATACAAATGAAGAGACTCGAACTCTTAAGTCGTGAGACACTGTATCCTAAGTACAGCTCGTATACCAATTCCGACACATTTGCTAGATAAAACATAATAAAATAATACCATCCCTTTTAAAGAGAATAGAAAAGTGTCTAAATCTGCTTTATCTAGCCACCTTTTTATAATTTAAGATAAGGTGTTTACACTAGTTAAATTGTAGTTTTATGAGGTGCCACGAAATTAATGTAGAGGGAATTTTTATACACCTTAGACTCTAATTTGCGACACTCACTATATAGATTATTATATAGGAAATATGTTTAAGGACTGGCTGAAGCGTTCATCTCCCTCCGGGGGTTTTGAGGGTCTTACTTTCTCTTTTAAGTACGTTATTTTATATAATTGTATTACTGCTTAATATTAACAAGTCTACTAGTTTAGAAGCAATTTTTTTAATAAATCAACAGAGTATCTACATTTCAATACTTATCTATAGATACTGGTTATTGGATAGATACTTTTTGTGATATGATTTGTCAGTTATAGAATAAGGGGATTGTTTGTGTAGATAGAACGAACACTTTAATTATATTAGTGAAGTTCGATTCTGTCTTTAATGTAACTTGATGTAAGCACACAGAACACGTAAGCTTGGATAACAGATACAGCGATTTCTAGTCCAATTAGAGCTACGAAAATAGCGAATGGAATCAGTGTAACTACTGCTACTAGGATACTTGTAGTGAAAAGTTGTGCTAGGAATGTTGAAAGGATTTTCATTAGTGTGTGACCAGCAACCATATTAGAGAAGAGTCGAACACCAAGTGATACAGCTCGGGCTAGGTAAGAAATTAGTTCAATAAGAACTAGAGCTGGTACTAGGGCTAGAGGTGTACCTGATGGAACGAAGAATGCGAAGAAGTGTACTCCGTGTTTGCTTAGTCCAAGTGTTGTAACACCTAGGAAGATAAGTACTGACATACCAATAGATACCATCACTGAAGTAGTGATTGTGAATCCATAAGGAATGTTACCGTTAAGGTTAGCAAATAGAATGAAGAAGAATAGACTGTAGATAAAAGGTGTGTAGATTTCGTTAGCAGCACCGATTTGGTCTCGTACAATTGAGTGTACAGATGCATAGGCACTTTCTAGAGCAACACTCCATTTGCTTGGAATTAGTGAGAATGAGTTGTTACCCACAAAGTGTAGGCTAAGTACTAGGAACATTGTGATGAATGTGTAAAGTCCTAGGTTAGTTAGTGATAGGTTGAAGTTCCCTAGAACAGGTGCGTTCATGCTAAATAAGGGTGAAACTTCGAATTGTTCTAATGGAGAACTGATAAAGATGTTGTATAACATGATAATGTGTATAGGGTAATAGGTGATAAAGTTTGTCTCTAGTAGTGAAAGTATTTTCACTAATTGAGATGTTCGACAAATGTCGTTTATGGTTATATTATTTTAGAAAAGTGAAATCTAGTCACTTATTCTATTTCTCTTCTACTATGACTTCCTTAACTGTACAGAATAAACTGGTTATTTCAATATGTCTTAGTTACATAGAGTGACATTTTGAGACTCGTCTAAGTTTATGAATGTGATAAAAATCTAAGGCTAATTTAGAGAAAGGGGGTTTTATGTAATAGTTATTAATCGACTCCTAGTTCCCTAAGAGTCACCTTGTTTCGACTTCAGAAGAATCAACCGAGACTATTCGTAACACATTATAATATTTACTTAAACCTAACGGCTGAATAATCTGATCATAAGGATCTTTAGTAAAGTAATACTATTGCTACTTCATAGTTATAAGTCTCTCCTCCCGTGACGAGCGGTTAGTACATCCGTGAGATTGAGTTTCACCGTAGCGTGGTGATCTACGATTACTCGGAATTCCTGCTTCATGTACGCGAGTTCCAGCATACAATTCGTATAATAAGACTTTTTAGGTGATTGGCTCCATCTTTCGATATTGCAACACATTGTCAGTCTTCTTGTAGCACGTCTATAGCCCACACCATAAGGGCCATGAGGGCTTGTCATAGTCCTCCTAAAATCATTCTTTATCAGAATGAGACCATGAATCTTTATAATCATGGCGAGGATTGCGCTCGTTTAACGGAATTAACCATACGTCTCACTGACACGAGCTGGCGACAGCCATGCAACACCTGTACTGATGCACTCTTAGGAGTGATATCATCGTATGCAAGATGTGGTAAGATTTTACGCGGATTATCGTATTAAATAACATGCTCCACTCCGTTTGCTCACAGACCGTCTAATTATTTGTATTTCAGCCATGGGACTATACTCTACAGGTGGTAGATTTATCGCGTTTGCATGGAGACATATCTAATCAGACATATCTCTAATCTACATCGTTTACAGCTGAGAGTACTAGGGTATCTAATCCTTATTCCTGCCTCAGCCTTCATACCTTACCGTCAGTCATTACCTGGAACTATGCTTTCGCCATTGGTTCTCCCCCTAGTATCATAAGATATCATCCCTTCTCTAGGTATTGTTAGTTCCTCTATTTGACTCTAGTGATAATTATCACAGGCTACGTATCCTTTACACCTATTCAAAACTCTGATGGGTTGCCCTTTCTGGTCGCTTCACTAAACACTTCATTTCGATATTGCCTAAGCTCACTCTACTTATAGTCTATGTGAAACCAAGAACTGTGCGAGATACTTTCGCATCACACAGCTCACCCAATCTCTTCCAACTACCGCAGGTGTGCCAAATCCGCAGGTAGCCTATGCCCTACTCTACATGAGTAAGGCCCTACCCCTAAAGGTAGGGGATCAGCCACTGTACTAGTCTGCACTCTTTCGAGTTGGTTATTCCCTCTTTCGAGGACCTATCCTAATCATTACAACTAGGCATTCGCTTTCAGTATTGTCCTTTACCTCCTACTTTGAACTTGCAAGGACGAGCCAGCCCGGCACCCGTAGGCTTTAAATGGGCGTGATCCTTAACAAATCCCCACAATCTCTCGTGGAACGTATGAGGCTTACCAAGTTCCATATGATGTAAGTGGTACATACGACTTAGGTCTCCTCTCTACCCCGGGGGTGTGCTGCTTTCGGTCTATTCATCCTTTCGGATATATTTCCCCGATTGCCATTGTCACGTCGATCCTACAGTAACAGTACTCAGATCCGCACCACCATTTTGGACAGTTTTCATTCCCAGCTTGCTGACGAGGCCTTTTAATGAGGATTCACTTTCGTTAACCAATATCGTATTCAGTTTTGGCCCTATACCTAGAACTATTGGCATAGGGTTACGTTATCCAGAGGCTCCTGCATCGACCGTCACCGGTCCCTACAGCTCTTTAAACTCATCCCGACGGATGGGATTGGCAGCATCATCTTACGACTTGTCTGCGTTACATCATATAGCTTCTTGTCGCTATGTTTTTTTCTTACCGCGTCTGCTGGCACAGAATTTTGACAGGACTAATAGGAATATGATCATCATTCATTATTCTTACATCGAGTTTCCCCGAATCTAGGTAACTGGTTCACACTTTTGTGCATTGACCAATATTCTTCACTGCTGCGCACCATGAGATGCTTTGGACTTTTTCATTTCCAATGTCGAATGTAGGACTTTCATCCTCTTCTACCCCTCGTAGGCTTGTTAAGCATTACCTCACCAACTACCTGTTAGGATATAGGCAAATCCCAAGACGAATTATAAACTCTTTTGTTATATTCATGATTAGCATGATTCTTGGGGTATCTTCCTATATATTACTGACCTGTACGCCATGATTCAAGATGAATCATTAGACTTGCATGTGTTAAATTCCTAGATACCCATCCAGATGTGCCATAATTAAACACTTACTGTTATACCTCTCTCTAATAGAGGCCTGAATCATTTATATAATGATCTTCTAATATGTTTTATAAACATAGTTCTCTTTTAAATATCATTATGGATAATCTACCCGTATCCAAATATTACAAATTTCTCTATTCATTAACGAATTAGGATATTTAGATACTTTATAGTATTCTATATATAGTCTTAGTCGGATTAAAAAGGATTCGAACCTCTGAATGCTTGCGCATTACCGTATTTCAAGTACGACGCCGTAAACCACTTGGCTATTAATCCTTTTATAGGTATAAGTCGTTATATTCATTACTTTTAAGTGTCGAAATGTTAGAATTACATTAGGGGAGTTGATAATTGTTATCATGACTCGGGAACTAGAGTTTAGTAATGTAAACTCGTGTTACGAACAGTTGTACGAAGTATGGTAGTACGTACACTGACATGATGTATGTAATTGTGAATAGACCAATAAGCATGAATGTCATTTGGTTTACAAAGTAGAATGGTTGTAGTTGTGGCATAATTTAAATATGTTATATTACTTTCACTTGAAAGCTGTCATTAAGACGTAATAGTTGAATGTATGGGGATTAAAGTGTTGAAATATCGAGTTAGAATCGATTCATAGTCTTTAGAACTATGTGACTAGTGTTATCGTAGAATTAGGATTGTACAGGCATCATGTTGTATGCATGGAATGGTGTAGGACTTGGTAGAGCCCATTCTAGTGTTGTAGTTGTTTGTGATTCTTTAATAAATGAAGGAGTACTCATAAAGAATGCTGGAGACGCCACACCTCAGTCCTAGGGAGCTAGTTACACTCACCTTACTCTTATAGAGTAATCTGAGGTTTGTATAGAAATAGAGTGTCCAAGTCTTGTCATTATCACCGCGGACGAGTCGCATCTGATAAATATACGACGACTCACGCGGGGACATCTAAAGATTCTCATAGAGTGTCCAAATATACATCGTGGTTAGGAATATCACCTATGACATAAATATGCGTAGCGATGGATGCCTATTTTACGACTTACCGATGTATTTTGATTTTTCAGTACTTCAAGGTCAGGAGACTAGATTTTAACTTTATAACTAGAGTGATGTTCAGGGACTCTTCAAGTTAGGTGTGAAATATTAGAGAAGTGGTCTTATCGCGTAGCGGATTATTTAGTGGATGGTAGATCTATATAATACAGACGACACGAGCGTGGCGAGCGAGGAAGTTCCCTGCAAGGGGTACGACGACACTCGCTGAGCGAGGTGACTATGATCTTAGTCATGAGAGAAAAAGTGCTGCCATTTCAGTATCCAATTGAATATGGACCGAAGTCCTAGATGGAGCGTTCATCTCCCTCCGGGGGTTTTTTGGGTGGTATTATCCCTTTTAAGTATCATATTATAATTTTACATATTATAGATATGTGTTAATTCATATCACACTACCTTTTTGAGTTTACTATGAGCCAATGAGTAGTTCTAGGATAGAATACGTCTATTATCATAATAAGGGGAGTATGGGGATTGTTATACATCTATTTTTTACGTACGTAATAATAGATTAATCGTAGTAGAATGGCAATAATTAATCTGTATCCATTAACTGATCCATCGCGGAAAGTATGACTTAAATTAATAGTGAACGTCACACCGTCTAATCTGATAAGGATGTGCAGAATAAACCAGAGTAAGGCATAGGCAAGGAACATGAAGATAAGAGATTTATCTTCCATGCTTGCTTTGAATAGTAAATGGAGTGTTTCTTTGCAGTGAAGGGATAATTGGTTTTCTACTCCTAATACAAAGCATAGACCATGAATTATGAATGCGTAAGCTAGGTATGAAACTTGCATTTTATAGACTAACACAGATAATTTCGCAGCTACCCAAAGGATACCAGGAAATTTGTCATATGCCACGTAGAATAATAGTACATAGAAAAGCATTAATACTGCAGAAACAATCGCTAGACCTTTAATAAAGGAAGTTCTAGGTTTAACTCCAATAAAGCGTGTGTGTACGCAAATAGCGGCAACAACTAATGTGATTAGTGTGCTAGGGAACGGGGAACTTACAAATAATTGTAGCCCGTGTTTAAAAATTGTAAAGAATGTCATAGTTAGTATAAAGTAAAATTTTGAGTGGTCTTATGCTTATTTGTTGATTATTTAACTGTTTAGTTATCAGTGTTATTTGTGCTAGTGTAGAATAGCAGGGGAATAAGGTTGTATTAGTTTAGTGTTATACTTAGGGGAATAAGAATAATATAGACTATCGTGGTTTTGTTGTGTAAATCACTCCTTTGTATGCAATTCCAGTGTCTAGGACTCTTTTGAGTCTTTTGAATCCAATTCCGGCAGCTTTGAATGTTCTAGCTGTACCACCGTATGATGGTAGTTCAGCTCCAGTAATAGCATCATATCGATAGATATTGATTTTGGTATTGATTAGTTTTCTAGTGAAATACATGTTCTTGTAAACAGATCCTGTACGGATTGCTTCTAGAAGATATGTACGATTTCCACTGCTAAGAGCTTTTCTAGCTTCACGGATTGAAGGGTATTTACCTACTAGTTGGTTTGTGCCTCTATTGTATGCTTCAATTTCGTAACGGCCTTGACCAATAGCTGAGTCTGGCACTTGGTATGCTCTTAATTCTTCAGCACTCAGTGGGGTATGAGATAGAATGAATTCTTGGCGGAAGACCCATTTTAGGTTCATACAAGTACGTAATAGATTTACATGTGTATGAAAATGAGCACGACATGCTTCTAGGCTTGACATTACAAAAAGAAGTTTGTGAGTTGTGTAGCTGTATACAAAAATCACCATACCTAAGTTATTGAGAGATTTACCAGTAATCTCCCATGCTTTATAAGCATTATGGATTGCGTTAGATAGCGTAGTAAAAGCTCCGATTACTGCTTCATGAGAGAAGTATGATGATAGTTGAGCTCTTAATCCAATGGCCATATCACTAAATGATAGATGTGTGCTATTTCCTAGATTGTTAATGCTAACAGTATGAACACGGTTCATAGTTGGGAATAGAGTATTCATAAAGAATAGTTCCATTACTAGTCTCACAAGAGGAGGATAAAACCCAAGAAATACTACGCCCCAATCAGAAGGATCACCAGAATCATTGAAAGTTCGTTCAACAGTTGTACGTCCTTCTGATTTATTAATAAGGAGTTTATAGTAATCAAACATACGAGCACCTAAGTTTACACTAGATCCAATGTAGAATTGTAAGGGGAAATTAATACGGTAAAGTAGGTAGACTCCAGAGATTCCATTGAATCGACTAAATAAAGTGGTATTAGCTTTATCTAATGTACCCATGTTAGCTGGAGCAACTGTGTCAGTATCCTTACTAGGTTCTGTAACTTGTACAGGAGTACCCTCTGGATAACTAGACACTACTGCACTATATTTCCCTCCTTTAGTTAAACTTCGTGCTAATTCGATGGCTGCAACAATCTTTGTAAAGAACTCTGCTTGTAATGCTCTGATCTTTGTTAGATCATAGTAAGAACGACTAGATGTAAAGAATGGGAATTTCATCATTGTCTAAGATTGTACTGGCATCATATTGTATGCGTGGAATGGTGTAGGACTAGGTAATGTCCACTCTAGGGTAGTTGATACTTGAGAGTGAACTTCAAATACTTGACGACTAGTGAAGTACGGTGCTAGGGCCCATGGATTTGATGATGCTGCAGGTTGGTTAGCTAGCATATCGTAAATTGTGTATAGGAACACAAGTGTAGCGATTACTGAGATAAGTGAACCCATTGAACTGATGTAGTTCCATCCTTCAAATGCGTCAGGGTAATCAGGAATTCGACGTGGCATACCTGCAAGTCCAAGGAAATGTTGAGGCATGAAGGTTGTGTTTACCCCTACGAATAGTGTCCAGAAGTGGATTTGTGCCAGTGTTTCTGAGTACATTTTTCCTAGGATTTTAGGTGCCCAGTAGTAGAATCCAGCAAAGATTGAGAATACCGCACCCATTGAAAGAACATAATGGAAGTGAGCAACTACGTAATATGTATCGTGCATAGCAACATCCATTGAAGCGTTAGCTAGAACAACTCCTGTTAATCCACCAATTGTGAATAGAGCTACGAATCCTAGAGCAAATAGCATAGGAGCTGTGTATCGAATTGTACCTCCGTAACATGTAGCTAGCCAACTGAAGATTTTAATACCTGTAGGTACCGCAATAATCATTGTTGCAGCTGTGAAGTAAGCTCGTGTATCTACATCAAGTCCTACTGCATACATGTGGTGAGACCAAACAATGAATCCAAGGATACCAATTGAAGCAATAGCGTAAACCATACCTAGGTAACCGAATACTGGTTTGTTAGTGAATGCTGAGATAACGTGTGATACCATACCGAATCCAGGAATAACTAGAATATACACTTCAGGGTGTCCGAAGAACCAGAATAGGTGTTGGTATAGAACTGGGTCACCTCCACCTGCAGGGTCATAGAATGAAGTATTGAAGTTTCGATCTGTAAGGATCATTGTAATTGCACCAGCAAGCACAGGCATAGCTAATACCATTAGGATTGATTGGAAGAACATAGCCCATACGAACAGTGGCATTTTGTGTAGTGTCATACCAGGAGCTCGCATGTTTAGAATTGTTGTGATAATGTTCATACCTCCAAGCATTGATGATACCCCAGATAGGTGAAGTGAGAAGATAGCTAGATCAACTGATCCACCTGAGTGTGATTGAATACCTGCTAGAGGAACATAAACAGTCCAACCTGTTCCCGCACCTTGTTCTACGAAAGCACTAGCTAGTAGTAGTAGTGTAGCAGGGATAAGCAGCCAGAATGATACGTTATTCAGTCGAGGGAACGCCATATCCGGTGCTCCAATAAGTACTGGCACCATGTAGTTAGCGAATCCGGCCATAGCTGGAACTACCATGAACAGAAGCATGATAATACCGTGGGCTGTAAGGATCACGTTGTACAGTTGGTGATCTCCTGCTAGGAACTGTGTACCAGGTGCTGATAATTCTAATCGCAGAAGAATTGAGAAAGCTGTCCCAACTAATCCCATGAAGATGGCATACATTAGGTAAAGAGTTCCAATATCTTTAGCGTTAGTTGAGAATAACCAACGGGTAAGCATAAGTTCCGCTTAGACCCTCATTAACAAAACACACCGGATTAAGCCGATATGTCTAAGTAGTGTATTAAAAATAGGACTTTATGTCCCATGCTATAGCATGTTTATGATAAGTGTGATAATGTAGACACTAGGTCTTGTCATATTACCACACTTTTATATGTTAATTTTGAAGTTCCCAAAGATACTTGGACACTTGTAAGTATCGAAATATGGGAACTAATTTAAATTTATTAAAAGTAGTCTAGTCTTTTCTAAAAAAAGAGTTAAGGGGAAATATGGTAGGTGTAAGTCTATTGGCTAATTAGTATCACTTAGCTGACACATCTTACGATGATTACACATGTGACCTATCAAGAGATAGTCTATCTCTAGCCTTATATTATCTCTACTAGTAGGCTTCAATCGCTTAGATGCTTTCAGCGTTTATCCTTGATGTTCGTAGCTACCCAACGATGCCAGATTGTAATCCAACAATTGGTACACCAGAGGAACACAGATCTAAGTCCTTTCGTACTAAAGATCCATCTAGTGTTGATTATTTTTCCGTGCGGAAGATAGAAACCATACTGACTCCTTTGTGACAAAATTGTCACTTACATAACTATCACTAGTTACTTGGACTATATCATACCCATTTTTGGGTGAAAACATGTAGTCTCTGAGGGTGTCATTAAACATTCCCTGCTGATTATCAATCATACATTGATTTTCCAGCATATAGTTTTCTTAACCGACGCAAGTCATGAAGTCTATCATCAAACGTCGTATTGAACCCAACTCACGTACCTTTTTAATCTGCGAACAGCAGAACCCTTCTTAGCTTGTGCACCAAGAGGATAAGATGAGTCGACATCGCTTATTCCTCCGTTCTGAAGAGAACAGAGATAGATCATATCTTCTACCACAGTGATTTAGAGTTCATCCACTATGGCAGCCAACGTGTGATCGTTGAGGTGTGTTATATTTTGACACTTACCTGCTGATTGGCTATACATTTAAACATTTTTGTATTATATGATAAGTATTCAAATGTCATATAGCGTCCCAGCATATAGTTGGATGCTATATTAACATTACTGTTAATATTCCCCGATGTGTTAAGGTGGCAAACAGCGCGGACAATGTGAACTCTCGCGCGCTATTACCCTGTTATCCCTAGCGTCATTATATTATCACAGGACTAACCTGTGTTGGACTCTATCATCATGAGTTTAAATAACTCATGTAGCTCGTGGAGTCTCTGAGGCTACTATTATAGCAACCTGCGAATTGCCATGATGTGGTTTCTCGCATATAGAGCTATGCTAATAGTGTATTTACATACACTAAGGTCACGCTACAATGTGGTGTAAAATTTTTAATAATCTAGACACTACATGAGCACCCTTATTTAAGGGTTATCTAACTTTTATTTCTTGAGCGATGGCCGTTCCATACCAAACCACCGGATCACTAAGTCCTACTTACGTATCTGTTTGACCTATCGGTCTTACAGTTAAGCATGCTTATGCCTTTACACTTGATTTCGCTCTACATAGCGAATTAGTTTCCATCTAATTTAAGCATACCTTTGAAGTCCTCCGATACTTTATTGGAGGAAACCGTCCCAGTTAAACTACCCGCCAGTCATTGTCTCTTTTTCAGATAAGATCCATTCCTTCATCAGTCAAGGTGTTTCATTGACGTCTAACGACTCCCTTGTACTCTACACCTGACGAGGTTTAGATCGATAACTGGTTATAGTAAAGCTGCATAGGGTCTTCTCGTCTACCCGCACGTAAACCGCATCTTCACGGCTAATTCAATTTCACTGAGATACAATATGAGACAGCAGAGGCATTGTTACTCTATTCATGCAGGACCATAATTAGTGGCCAAGGAATTTCGCTCTAATTTTAACTAACACTCACGCGTTAGGTTGGACTATATCATCATTAGCTATCTAACCATTCTAATTAGGGGTGTTTATTTATTAAGACTTTTTGTAGCCTGTCATTCGCGCTCGGTTCATTGTAGATTTGATGGCTCGGATTTCATCAAGACCTGTAGAAGTCAGATGAAGTCCTTGTTTCATCATTGAGTGAACTTTACGGAATGCTTCAGCATCCAGACGTTTTTGTGTCATAAGTGGATACTGGTCTAGTAATGGGAATAAGTTATTTTCTAATTGCCCAAAGTCTCGCATTCGGAACTGAACTTTACTAGTACCATCTGGAGCGATGTAACCAGCATTAAAGAAGTTCACTAGGTTGTTCATAAGCATTACGTCCCGGATATGTTGTGTTACAGAAAACTGTAGTTGTACTTGTACCCCTAGAGCCATGGTTTTGTTAGGGTTAAGGCCGATGAAGAATGTACCTTCACCATCAATAAAACCTACTACCCATGGAGGGTGAAAAATGTTTGTGTTAATGTTTTTCATAATTAGTATAGTGTTAATAATGCTCTCACTTGAGAGCTGTCATATAGACGTAATAGGTTAGATTTACTGATTAGAATAGCTAATGTCTTACATGTAGCCTCTGAAAAAACATATGTTTTCTGCAGGTTACCCATTGTTACATACCAGACATTGTTACACTTTGGTAGTCTGGCCCTTAGGCTTTCCCCGCATTCAGTAAGATTCTTTACTTGTAGTAAAGGGCAGCAAACGATCAGATACTGTAAGCCCAGAGGCTTACTTTATCCTTTCGCTACCTTAGAATCCTTATAGTTAAGACTATCATTCACCAGATATTCCATAAGTGATTTTGAATTCACCCATGTTATCATCATGGCATTGGACAAGATTCAGCACCTATACAACATTGTGTAATATAGCAGATGCCTGTGTTTTTGGTAAACAGTCATGCCTCTCGATTGTGTGCCACCATAGTTAACATGTAACCATGGTCATCCTTCTTATCGAGTGTACGGATGTAATTTGCCGAGTTCCTTATATTGTATTATCTCATCGCCTTAGTATACTCTACCTGAGAACCTGTGTCGGTTTAGGGTACGGTAATATCCAATATGGATGTAACAGTATTATCTTCTTGGCCTTATTAAAATAAGACTTTCTACTGTAAACTCATCAGTCAGTAGCATTAGCCAAAGACCTTAGAGGCCGTTATAACTCATAGCTGTCGAACATTTCTATGAAACCCTCTCTCATTCGGCGAGTCGAATTATATCGACTTTCTACGTTACTCATGTAAGCATTCTCTCTCCGGCTATGTCCAGACAATGAAACACTATCCTTCAACCATGCCGGATGCTCCATTACCCAATCCAGTTCCTTTTGAGGGGATCCCGGACGGCATAGTATCGGTGAGTGATCTAAGACCCGTTAATCTTCGGCGCCACGACTCATTAGACTACTAAGTTGTTACACTATTATTAAAGAGTAGCTACTTCCAAGCTCATCTTATAGCTGTATGCGAGTCACGACTTCCTTACTTTCACTTAATCACTACTTTGGGACCTTCATCTATGCTTACGGCTGTTTCCGTCTTGACTATCCACCTTATCATGAATAGTCTGTCTCCTCTAAAACAATTTACGTTATTCCGAGGTTAACTACCAATGGTAGAATCTCTCAATCCCCCAATTGAATCCAAGAGTGTAATCACAATCAGACATGGTAATCAGTGCTGTACCCGCGTAAATCTTTTAAAGAGGGCAGTACCTAAATACTTTTAATGGAGTACCAGCTATCTCACGGTCAGATTGGCCTTTCACCTACAACCCTCAACTCATCGGACAATACTGCAACATTGATCCGTTCGATCTATTTAATTAATCTGGTCAAGGGTAGATCACCGTGTTTCGGGTCTAATATAAGTAATTATCCCGCATTAGTAAATACTAATCAGTCGCTTTCGCTGGGGTTATTAGCCTTACTACTTATATTAACTTGCTATCGGGATAGGTAGAATCTCTCAATTTTTCCCCCCCTAGGAACCGTGCATGCGACTTTCACCGCACACGGCTCGAGCCGTCCCATAGAGATAGTAGTGAAACTACCTCATAGTCAGCAAATTATGGTCATACTTAGCTACTCCGTTGGTAGGTAAGGGGAGTCTGCGAGGGTGCAAACCCACGAGCATCATTGCTGAGTCGTGTTCCCCCCAATTATCAACTGGCTGGAATAGGTTAAGTATGTGGTTTCAAATAATGGTTAGGCCTAAATTCCTCCTAGTCTCTATCATCCTCATTGAATTTATTGAATTCCTCCAGAAACCCAGATCGTTTGACTTCGACAATACTGAACGAACGAATAGACATCGTGCTCAGTCGTTTTAGAGGCACTTTGATTCCTTGTTCGTTAATTCCAAATGGTACAGATTTGGTGTTATTAACTTGCATGAATCCGATTTTAGATAAGCTTGCTACAGTACCTTTGGGGAAATGGCCTTTGAGCCAATTTAAATATGCGTCCCAGACGAATTTATCCAGTTCATTGAAAATCACTGAGACATTACCGAAGATATGATAGTTACCCCAACCTGTGATTAGCAGATTAAGTTGGCTGATCATATTCATCCGATAGTTTAGATCTTTGCAATTACTAATAATTTCGCGAACTCGCATTTTAAATCTTTCTACTGATTTATCAGAAGGCACGATCCGTAACCAGTGTTTTCCGGGCATATTGACATTAGCCT